GTTGATGTAGCTTAAACCATACAAAGCAAGGCACTGAAAATGCCTAGACGAGTTTTTTACTCCATAAACACATAGGTTTGGTCCTAGCCTTACTATTAGTTATCAGTAAGCCTACACATGCAAGTAACCGCACACCAGTGAGAATGCCCTTTAGATATCCTTAACTACACTCATTATCAACAGGAGCAGGTATCAAGCACACTAACATAGCAGCTCACGACACCTTGCTAAACCACTCCCCCACGGGTTACAGCAGTGACAAAACTTAAGCAATGAACGAAAGTTTGACTAAGTTATACTGATAAGATAAGGGTTGGTAAATTTCGTGCCAGCCACCGCGGTCATACGATTAACCCAAACTAATAATTTACGGCGTAAAGTGTGTTTAAGACAAACTACAAATAAAGTTAAGTTTTATCTAAGCTGTAAAATGCTTCAGCTAAAAATAAAATAACCCACGAAAGTGACTTTAATATATCTGAAACCACGACAGCCAAGACCCAAACTGGGATTAGATACCCCACTATGCTTGGCCCTAAACTTAAGTAATCTGACAACGAACAACATTACTCGCCAGAGGACTACAAGCAATAGCTTAAAACTCAAAGGACTTGGCGGTGCTTTATATCCATCTAGAGGAGCCTGTTCTATAATCGATAAACCCCGTTAAACCTCACCACCTCTTGCTAATACAACCTATATACCGCCATCCTCAGCAAACCCTACCAAGGCCATAAAGTAAGCACAATCATATGACATAAAAACGTTAGGTCAAGGTGTAGTCTATGAGGCGGAAAGAAATGGGCTACATTTTCTTACAACAGAACAATAACTACAGTAATCTTTATGAAACGAAAGACCAAAGGAGGATTTAGCAGTAAGTTAAGAATAGAGTGCTTAACTGAATAAGGCCATGAAGCGCGCACACACCGCCCGTCACCCTCCTCAAACTCAAGCTATTCATTTCCTAATAACAACCCTTAATTTACAAGAGGAGATAAGTCGTAACAAGGTAAGCGTACTGGAAAGTGTGCTTGGAATATTCAAAGTGTAGCTTAATGTAAAGCACCCGGATTACACCCAGAAGATTTCACAACAACGTGACCACTTTGAAACTAATCTTAGCCTGACCATCACACTTCACAACAAACTTATACCACTTAATCAAAACATTTACCACAATAGATAGCAGTATAGGAGATAGAAACTATATTCAGCGCTATAGAGAGCAGTACCGCAAGGGAAAAATGAAAGAACTAAACCTAAAGTATAAAAAAGCAAAGCTAAACTCTTGTACCTTTTGCATAATGACTTAACTAGAACAATTTGACAAAAAGAACTTCAGTCAAGGAACCCGAAACCAGACGAGCTACTCATAAACAGCTATTTAAGGGCACACTCATCTATGTGGCAAAATAGTGAGAAGATTTATAAGTAGAGGTGAAAGGCCTATCGAGCCTGGTGATAGCTGGTTATCCAGAAAAGAATTTTAGTTCAACTTTAAATTTAACCTAAAGTAACCTATTAAACCCCATGTTAATTTAAATGTTATTCTAAAGAGGGACAGCTCTTTAGACCAGGCTACAACCTTTAGTTTAGAGTAAATAATATCAATACCATAGTTGGCCTAAAAGCAGCCACCAATTAAGAAAGCGTTCAAGCTCAACACATAATAATTACTTAATTCAACAAATATAAATATAACTCCTACTAACTAACTGGATTAATCTATCATTTTATAGAAGCAATACTGTTAATATGAGTAACAAGAATATTAATTCTCCTAGCATAAGCTTATACCAGACCGGATGCCCACTGGTAATTAACAATCAGATAAAGATATATACTCTACAAGCCCTTTATCTCAAACAACTGTTAACCCAACACAGGCATGCATTAAGGAAAGACCTAAAAAAGTAAAAGGAACTCGGCAAAACTTAACCCCGCCTGTTTACCAAAAACATCACCTCCAGTCTATTAAATATTGGAGGCACCGCCTGCCCAGTGACACATGTTCAACGGCCGCGGTATCCTGACCGTGCAAAGGTAGCATAATCACTTGTTCTTTAATTAAGGACTTGAATGAATGGCTACACGAGGGTTCAACTGTCTCTTACTTTTAATCAGTGAAATTGACCTTCCCGTGAAGAGGCGGGAATACGCTAATAAGACGAGAAGACCCTATGGAGCTTAAATAATATGATCCAAATAAATACACTCAAATCTAATAAAGACATAAAATAATAATTATTTATGGATTAAAAATTTCGGTTGGGGTGACCTCGGAGTATAACACAACCTCCGAACAATTTTAACCTAGACCTAACCAGTCAAAGTATATATAGTTCATTAATTGACCCAAACTAATTTGATCAATGGAACAAGTTACCCTAGGGATAACAGCGCAATCCTATTACAGAGTCCATATCGACAATAGGGTTTACGACCTCGATGTTGGATCAAGACACCCTAATGGTGCAGCCGCTATTAACGGTCCGTTTGTTCAACGGTTAAAGTCTTACGTGATCTGAGTTCAGACCGGAGCAATCCAGGTCGGTTTCTATCTATTTAATTTTTCTCCTAGTACGAAAGGACAAGAGAATAAAGGACCAACTAAAACTTAGTGCCCTAAACATAATAGATGTAATAAACTTAATCTAATATGCTAATTAATACCATACCCAAGATAAGGGTTTGTTAGGATGGCAGAGCCCGGTAATTGCATAAAACTTAAACCTTTATTATCAGAGGTTCAACTCCTCTTCTTAACACTAATGTTTATAATCAACCTATTCCTCCTAATTATTCCTATTATTCTAGCCATAGCGTTCTTTACTCTAATCGAACGAAAAATATTAGGTTATATACAACTCCGAAAAGGACCTAACATCGTAGGCCCACATGGTTTACTACAACCCTTTGCTGACGCAGTAAAATTATTTATTAAAGAACCACTACAACCATTAGCCTCCTCCATATCACTATACACCATTGCACCAACCCTAGCATTATCAATTGCACTAATTATATGAATTCCCATACCACTCCCACAACCCCTAATCAACATAAATATAGGACTTTTATTTATACTAGCTACATCAAGTCTAGCAGTATATTCAATTTTATGATCCGGATGAGCATCCAACTCAAAATATGCCCTAATCGGAGCCCTACGAGCAGTAGCACAAACAATTTCATATGAAGTAACCCTTGCTATTATCCTTTTATCAATCATCCTAATAAGTGGATCATTCACCCTCTCCAACCTAATTATAACTCAAGAATACCTCTGATTAGTTATTCCATCATGACCATTAACCATAATATGATTCATCTCCACCTTAGCAGAGACAAACCGAGCCCCATTCGATCTAACAGAAGGAGAATCCGAACTAGTATCAGGGTTTAACGTTGAATATGCCGCAGGACCCTTCGCCCTATTCTTTATAGCCGAATACACAAACATTATCATAATAAATGCCTTAACCACAATTATTTTTTTAGGCACACTATATAACCCCCATATACCAGAAATTTATACGACAAACTTCACCATAAAAACTCTTCTATTAGCTATGTTATTCCTATGAGTACGAGCATCCTATCCCCGATTCCGATATGATCAACTAATACACTTACTATGAAAAAATTTCCTCCCCTTAACACTATCACTATGCATATGATATATTTCCCTACCTATTTCAACATCAAGTATTCCCCCACAAATATAGAAACATGTCTGATAAAAGAATTACTTTGATAGAGTAAATGATAGAGGTTTAAATCCTCTTGTTTCTAGAGCAACAGGAATTGAACCTATTCTTAAGGATTCAAAATCCACCGTGCAACCAATATACACTATACTCTACCCACACAGTAAGGTCAGCTAAATAAGCTATCGGGCCCATACCCCGAAAATGTTGGTTTTAACCCTTCCCGTACTAATTAAGCCTCCGATCCTTATAATTATTATAACAACAATTTTTACAGGCACAGTACTTACAATAATCAGCTCACACTGACTTCTAATTTGAATTGGATTAGAAATTAATATATTATCAATTATCCCAATTTTAACAAAAAACCCAAAACCACGATCCACAGAAGCAGCCACCAAATATTTCCTTACACAAGCAACAGCCTCTATACTACTAATATTTACCATTGTATTTAACGCTATACATTCAGGCCAATGAACTATCACTAATATTGATTTTAACAATATATTAACCTCCTTCACAATAATTATTGCCCTGACAATAAAATTAGGAATAACCCCATTTCATTTCTGAGTTCCCGAAGTTACACAAGGAGTTTCACTAATAACAGGCATATTATTATTAACATGACAAAAGCTAGCCCCCATCTCTATTATAATCCAAATATTTCCTTCAATCAACCTAAATACCCTTATATTAATTGCTCTACTATCAGTCCTAGCCGGTGGCTGAGGAGGACTAAACCAAACCCAATTACGAAAAATCCTAGCATACTCATCAATTGCACATATAGGATGAATAATAGCTATCCTCATATTCTGTCCATCCCTAACAATATTAAATCTTTTTATCTACTTAATATTAACAACTACTATATTTATAATACTAAATATAAACATAAACACAACCACTCTAACCTTATCAAACCTATGAAGTAAATCACCAATAACTGCTACAATAATCCTAATCTCCTTGTTATCCCTAGGAGGACTACCTCCTCTCACAGGTTTCCTTCCCAAATGAATTATCATTCAAGAACTAACAAAAAACAATAACATCACTGTAGCTACAACAATAGCTATTATAGCACTTCTAAACTTATATTTCTATATACGACTGATTTATTCTACCTCCCTAACGTTATTTCCTACACCCAATAATATCAAAATAAAATGACAGTTTCAACTCAAAAAACGATCTCTACTCCTATCACCATTAATTATCCTTTCCACTTTATCCCTTCCATTATCACCAGCATTTACAACCCTAAATTAGAAATTTAGGTTAGATAGACCAAGAGCCTTCAAAGCCCTAAGAAAGTATGCCATTACTTAATTTCTGCAAATAAGGACTGCAAGAATTTATCCTACATCAGCTGAATGCAAATCAACTACTTTAATTAAGCTAAGTCCTCACTAGATTGGTGGGCTATAATCCCACGAAACTTTAGTTAACAGCTAAACACCCTAATCAACTGGCTTCAATCTACTTCTCCCGCCGCTCAGGAAAAAAAGGCGGGAGAAGCCCCGGCAGAGTTGAAGCTGCTTCTTTGAATTTGCAATTCAATATGGAAATTCACCTCAGGACTTGGTAAAAAGAGGGCTCGACCTCTGTCTTTAGATTTACAGTCTAATGCTTACTCAGCCATTTTACCTAATACTTATGTTCATTAACCGTTGATTCTATTCAACAAATCATAAAGACATCGGAACCCTCTACCTCCTATTTGGGGCTTGAGCCGGAATAGTAGGAACAGCCCTTAGCCTCCTCATCCGCGCAGAACTAGGCCAACCAGGAGCCTTACTAGGTGATGATCAAATTTATAACGTAATTGTAACTGCCCACGCATTTGTAATAATTTTCTTTATGGTAATACCAATTATAATTGGAGGCTTTGGTAATTGATTAATCCCTCTAATAATCGGGGCTCCAGACATGGCATTCCCACGAATAAATAATATAAGTTTTTGACTCTTACCCCCATCTTTCCTACTTCTTCTCGCCTCTTCAATAGTAGAAGCAGGTGCAGGTACTGGATGAACAGTATACCCCCCTTTAGCAGGGAATTTAGCTCACGCAGGAGCATCAGTAGATTTAACTATTTTTTCTTTACATCTGGCAGGTATTTCCTCAATTTTAGGAGCTATCAACTTCATTACTACAGTAATCAATATAAAACCCCCAGCCATATCACAATACCAAACCCCTTTATTTGTATGATCAGTAGTAATCACTGCTGTGCTTTTACTCCTATCCTTACCAGTATTGGCAGCAGGAATTACTATACTCTTAACTGATCGAAACCTCAATACTACTTTCTTTGACCCTGCAGGAGGGGGTGATCCCATCTTATATCAACATTTATTCTGATTCTTTGGGCACCCCGAAGTATATATCCTGATTCTTCCAGGCTTTGGTATAATTTCTCATATCGTCACTTACTATTCAGGCAAAAAAGAACCATTTGGATATATAGGGATAGTCTGAGCCATGATATCTATCGGTTTCTTAGGTTTTATTGTATGAGCCCACCATATGTTTACTGTAGGGATAGATGTTGATACTCGTGCATACTTTACATCTGCTACTATAATTATTGCAATTCCCACCGGCGTAAAAGTTTTCAGCTGACTAGCTACTCTGCATGGAGGTAATATTAAATGATCCCCCGCCATATTATGAGCACTAGGGTTTATTTTTCTTTTCACAGTAGGAGGCTTGACAGGAATCGTGCTCGCTAATTCATCACTAGACATTGTTCTTCATGATACATACTACGTAGTAGCCCACTTCCACTACGTACTATCAATAGGAGCAGTATTCGCTATTATAGGAGGCTTCGTACACTGATTTCCATTATTTTCAGGCTACACTCTGGATGACTCCTGAGCCAAAATTCACTTTGCAATTATATTTGTAGGCGTAAACATAACATTTTTCCCACAACATTTCTTAGGTCTAGCAGGTATACCTCGACGTTACTCTGATTATCCTGACGCATATACTATATGAAATACAGTTTCATCTATCGGCTCTTTCATCTCTTTAACAGCAGTAATACTAATAATTTTCATAATCTGAGAAGCTTTTTCATCAAAACGTGAAGTCCATATAGTAGACCTAACTCCAACTAATCTAGAATGACTTCATGGCTGCCCCCCACCTTATCATACATTTGAAGAACCTGCCTATGTAAAAGCTTCATTAAGAAAGGAAGGAATTGAACCCCCTATAATCGGTTTCAAGCCAATCACATAACCATTATGACTTTCTCCATATAAGATATTAGTAAAATCATTACATAACTTTGTCAAAGTTAATTTATAGGTTAAACCCCTATATATCTTCATGGCCTACCCAGCCCAATTAGGATTCCAAGACGCCGCTTCCCCAATCATGGAAGAACTTATATATTTTCACGACCATACCCTTATAATTGTATTTTTAATTAGCTCACTAGTCCTATATATCATTTCCCTTATACTTACCACGGAACTCACTCATACAAGCACTATGGACGCTCAAGAAGTGGAAACAGTATGAACAATTTTACCAGCAGTCATTTTAATCCTTATTGCCCTTCCATCATTACGCATTTTATATATAATGGATGAAATTACGACTCCATCCCTAACTCTTAAAACTATAGGTCATCAGTGGTATTGAAGCTATGAATACACAGACTATGAAAACTTATGCTTTGACTCATATATAACCCCTCCACTAGAACTTGATCCAGGAGAACTACGACTACTAGAAGTTGATAATCGAGTGGTGCTACCAACAGAAATATTTATTCGTATACTCATCTCTTCAGAAGACGTACTACATTCATGAACCGTACCATCCTTAGGTGTAAAAACAGACGCTATCCCAGGACGCCTGAATCAAGCAACCTTAATAACTTCTCGTCCAGGTATCTACTACGGTCAATGCTCAGAAATCTGTGGTGCAAATCACAGCTTTATACCAATTGTGCTAGAACTAGTTCCACTAAAGCATTTTGAAGAGTGACTACTATCTACACTGTAATATCACTGTGAAGCTAACAAGCATTAACCTTTTAAGTTAAAAATTGAAAGTCTTTAAATCTTTCCACAGTGAAATGCCACAACTAGATACATCAACATGACTAATTACAATTTTATCCATAATTATAACCTTATTTATTATCTTTCAATTAAAAATTTCAAAATTCAATTTCCCCTTAGGCCCCAAATCTAAAAATAACAAAAAACACCAATTTACCAATCCTTGAGAAACAAAATGAACGAAAATTTATTCGCCTCATTCATTATCCCAACAATAGGAGTTCCCATTGTAATTTTTATTATTATATTTCCAAGTATTTTTTTACATAACCCTTATCGCCTCATTGGTAATCGATTAATATCCTTACAACAATGACTAATTAAATTAGTACTTAAACAAATAATAGCAATTCATAACGTTAAGGGACGAACCTGATCACTTATATTAATATCACTAATTTTATTTATTGGCTCTACAAACCTACTAGGCCTTTTACCCCATTCATTTACCCCTACCACCCAATTGTCTATAAATTTAGGTATAGCTATTCCCCTATGAGCAGCTACAGTAATTATAGGCTTTCGCCACAAAATAAAATCATCTCTAGCCCACTTCTTACCTCAAGGTACACCCATCCCTCTAATCCCAATACTAATTATTATTGAAACTATTAGTCTCTTTATCCAACCTATGGCTCTAGCCGTTCGACTAACAGCCAATATTACAGCAGGCCACCTACTAATTCACCTAATTGGCGGAGCTACTATAGTATTAACTTCAATCAGCCCAACCGTCTCCTCAATTACATTTACTATTTTAATTCTTCTCACAATCCTTGAATTTGCCGTTGCCCTTATTCAAGCATACGTCTTTACCTTATTAGTAAGCCTCTATTTACATGATAACACCTAATGACCCACCAAACTCACGCCTACCATATAGTTAATCCTAGCCCATGACCTCTTACAGGAGCTTTATCTGCTCTACTAATAACATCTGGTCTTGCTATATGATTCCATTTCAACTCAATTACCCTCCTAGCACTAGGTATATTAACCAATTTATTAACTATGTACCAATGATGACGAGACATTGTACGAGAGGGCACATTCCAAGGGCACCACACCTCTACCGTTCAAAAAGGCCTACGATATGGAATAATCCTATTTATTATTTCTGAAATTTTCTTTTTCGCGGGCTTCTTCTGAGCTTTTTACCACTCAAGTTTAGCTCCTACTCCAGAACTAGGTGGTTGCTGACCCCCAACAGGTATTAACCCTCTTAACCCATTAGAAGTTCCTCTGCTAAATACAGCTGTCCTTTTAGCCTCAGGAGTAACCATTACATGAGCTCACCACAGTTTAATAGAAGGTAACCGCATAAGTATATTACAATCCTTACTTATTACTATTGTTTTAGGCATTTATTTCACACTTTTACAAACCTCAGAATACTTCGAAACACCATTTACAATTTCAGATGGAGTATATGGCTCAACATTTTTTATAGCAACAGGATTCCACGGATTACATGTCATTATTGGATCTACTTTCCTTATCATTTGCTTTCTTCGTCAATTAAAATTTCACTTCACTTCCAACCATCACTTCGGCTTTGAAGCCGCGGCCTGGTATTGACATTTCGTAGATGTAGTCTGACTGTTCCTTTACGTATCAATCTACTGATGAGGATCATATTCTTTTAGTATTAACTAGTACAGTTGACTTCCAATCAATTAGCTTCGGCGTGAATCCGAAAAAGAATAATTAATCTCCCATTAACCCTCATAACTGATATTATCCTGGTCCTAGTACTTGTCACAGTCGCATTCTGACTACCCCAATTAAATATCTATGCAGAAAAAAATAACCCCTATGAATGCGGTTTTGACCCTATGGGGTCAGCTCGCTTACCATTCTCCATAAAATTTTTTCTGGTAGCAATTACATTTCTTCTATTTGATCTAGAAATCGCACTCCTTCTACCACTTCCATGAGCATCCCAATCAAATAGTCTTAAAATCACAGTAACAATAGCCCTTTTACTAATTATCATTTTGGCCTTAGGTCTTATTTATGAATGACTACAAAAAGGACTAGAGTGAGAAGAATAAAATGGTAATTAGTTTAAACTAAAAACGACTGATTTCGACTCATTAAATTATGATAAATCATAATTACCAACGTGCCGTCAATTTCCATTAATATTAATTTAGCTTTCGCTGCCGCCATATTAGGCATACTAATATTTCGTTCCCATATAATATCATCCCTATTATGTTTAGAAGGCATAATATTATCAATATTTATTTTAAGTACCCTAACTATCTTGAACATACAGTTTACAATATCTTTCACTATGCCTATTTTACTGTTAGTTTTCGCAGCCTGTGAAGCTGCCATTGGCTTAGCCCTATTAGTTATAGTATCAAATAACTATGGCCTAGACTATATTCAAAATCTCAACCTCCTTCAATGCTAAAAATTATTATCCCAACAATAATACTGTTCCCAGTAATCTGATATTCCAACAGTACCATAATCTGAATTAATACGACTTCCTATAGTCTAATAATTAATCTTATAATCCTACCCTTATTAAATCAAACTGAAAATAACAGCAATAACTTCTCACTTACATTCTTCTCTGACTCACTATCCTCGCCCCTTCTAATATTAACAGTATGACTACTCCCACTAATAATTATAGCCAGCCAACACCACCTTACAAAAGAATCTTTAATGCGAAAAAAATTATACTTATCCATACTGACCTTTTTACAAATATTCTTAATCATAACATTTACAGCCACTGAATTAATCTTATTCTATATTCTTTTTGAAGCCACATTAATCCCAACCCTTATTATTATCACCCGATGAGGCAACCAAACAGAACGACTAAACGCGGGCCTATACTTCCTATTTTATACTCTCATCGGATCCCTGCCATTATTAGTGGCATTAATTTACGTACAAAATTCCCTAGGGTCACTAAATTATTTACTAATAAATATATGATCTCAAGATATATCCAGCCTATGGTCTAGTAATTTACTATGATTAGCATGCATCATAGCATTTATAGTTAAAATACCTTTATATGGTCTACACCTATGACTACCCAAAGCACATGTAGAAGCCCCCATTGCCGGATCTATAGTCCTTGCAGCCGTATTACTAAAATTAGGCGGCTACGGTATACTACGCCTCACCATAATTTTAAACCCAACAACAAAAATTATAGCATACCCTTTTATTATACTGTGCCTATGAGGCATAATCATAACTAGCTCAATTTGCTTACGACAAACAGACCTAAAATCACTAATCGCTTATTCATCAGTCAGCCATATAGCACTAGTCATCGTAGCAATTCTAATACAAACACCATGAAGTTTTATAGGCGCCACAGCTCTTATAATTGCACATGGCCTAACATCATCAATATTATTCTGCCTTGCAAATTCAAACTACGAACGCATTCACAGCCGAACAATACTATTAGCACGAGGACTTCAGACTTTCCTACCTCTAATAGCTACCTGATGATTACTAGCCAGCCTAACCAATCTAGCCTTACCCCCATTTATTAATCTAATTGGAGAATTATTCGTAATAATAGCCTCTTTTTCATGATCAAATCTTACAATCATTATAACAGGCCTTAATATACTCATCACTGCCCTTTACTCTCTCTATATACTTATCATAACACAACGAGGTAAATTTACGCATCATATTTATAATATTAAACCCTCATACACACGAGAAAATACCTTAATGTCTATACATATACTACCCCTTATTATACTAACCTTTAACCCCAAAATTATTATAGGACTAACGTACTGTAAATATAGTTTAAACAAAACCTTAGATTGTGAATCTAATAATGAAGGCTTGAACCCTTCTATTTACCAAAAGAGAGTGTAATAATAGAACTGCTAATTCTATTTTCCATATATAAATATATGGCTCCCTTGACTTTTAAAGGATGGGAGTTATCCGTTGGTCTTAGGAGCCAAAAAATTGGTGCAACTCCAAATAAAAGTAATAAACCTGTTCACCTCATTTATATTAATTACACTAATTATTCTCTCTTTACCCCTGGTAGCCAATACACTAAACATTCAAAAAAATACACCCTACACATCATACGTAAAAATATCGATTGCATGCGCATTCATTACCAGCACTATTCCTACAACATTATTTATTTTCTCAGGACAAGAGGCAATTATTTCCAACTGACATTGAATAATTATTCAAACCCTGAAATTAACTCTCAGCTTCAAATTAGATTATTTTTCAATATTATTTATCCCAGTGGCATTATTTGTTACTTGATCAATTATAGAATTCTCAATATGATATATGCATGCTGACCCTAACATCAACCAGTTCTTCAAATATTTACTTATATTCCTTATTACTATACTTATCTTAGTAACCGCTAACAACTTATTCCAACTATTTATTGGATGAGAAGGTGTAGGAATTATGTCCTTCTTACTAATTGGATGATGGTATGGACGAACAGACGCTAACACAGCAGCTCTCCAAGCAATTCTATATAATCGTATCGGAGATATTGGATTTATTCTAACTATAGCATGATTTCTTATATACTCCAACACATGAGAATTTCAACAGTTATTTATACTGGACAATAACATGAATATATTACCACTAATCGGTTTACTACTCGCAGCCACCGGAAAATCAGCCCAATTTGGTTTACATCCATGACTTCCCTCGGCAATAGAAGGACCAACCCCTGTTTCAGCCCTACTCCACTCTAGCACTATAGTAGTTGCAGGCATTTTCCTTCTAATTCGATTCCACCCATTAATAGAAAACAATAGTAATATCCAAACACTAATACTATGCTTAGGTGCTATCACAACACTATTCACAGCAATCTGTGCTCTAACACAAAATGACATTAAAAAGATTGTAGCCTTTTCTACCTCAAGTCAATTGGGATTAATAATAGTCACCATGGGAATTAACCAACCATATCTAGCTTTCCTACATATTTGTAATCATGCTTTCTTTAAAGCAATGCTATTTATATGCTCTGGCTCAATCATTCATAACCTAAATGACGAACAAGACATTCGAAAAATAGGAGGTCTATTCAAAGCCATACCATTCACCTCATCCTCTCTTACCATCGGAAGCCTAGCCCTCACAGGCATACCCTTTCTCACAGGCTTCTACTCAAAAGACTTAATCATTGAAACAGCAAATACCTCTAACATCAACGCCTGAGCCCTTATTATCACACTTATTGCTACATCCATAACAGCCGTTTACAGCACCCGAATTATCTTCTATGCACTGCTAGGACAGCCACGATTTATTTCTATATCAATTATTAACGAAAACAACCCCCTACTAATTAACCCTATTAAACGCCTAATAATTGGTAGCATTTTCGCTGGATTTTTCCTATCTTTCAATATTCTACCCACAAACATTCCTCAAATAACAATACCTGTATACCTAAAACTAATAGCTATAATAGTAACCCTATTAGGTTTCATATTGGCAACAGAACTAAATACCATAACAAATAACCTCAAACTAAAAATATCCTTAGACATGTTTAAATTCTCAAACATATTAGGATTTTTCCCAACAATTATACACCGCCCTATTCCTCTATTAAACCTATATATAAGCCAAAAAACAGCCTCATCTCTACTAGATCTCACTTGATCAGAAAAAACCATACCAAAAATTGTATCCAAATCACAAAAAACACTTTCTACTACAATCTCAAACCAAAAAGGCCTGATTAAATTATATTTTATATCATTTATCGCCTCCACATTTATAATATTCTTACTTGTTTCCTAACTACTTTCCCCGAATAATCTCAATCACAATTAAGACACTAACAAATAAAGCTCAACCAGCAGCCACTATAAATCAACTAACATAGCTATAAAGCGCTGATACACCCAAAGAATCCTCACGAATAATACTAAATCCCTTATCTATAAATATAATTCAATCCTCTAAACTATTAAAACCAACTACCATTTCCACCCCATCATTCTCCAACAACCAAACCATTAATAACGACTCTATCAAAACCCCTGACAACAAAGCACCTCAAATAACAATGCTAGATCCCCAAGTCTCAGGATATTCTTCAGTAGCTATGGCCGTAGTATAACCAAACACCACAAGCATTCCACCCAAATAAATTAAAAAAACTATTAATCCCATAAAAGAAACACCAAAACCTATAATAATACTACAACCCACTGCCCCACTAAAAATAAGCCCAACACCTCCATAAATAGGTGAAGGCTTTGAAGAAAAACTCATAAAACCTAAAACAAAAACAGTACTTAATAAGAAAATAGTATATGCCATAGTTTTCACATGGGCTCTAACCATGACCAATGACATGAAAAATCATCGTTGTATTTCAACTATAAAAACTTCTAATGACCAACATTCGAAAAACCCACCCATTGATAAAAATTATAAATAGCTCATTTATCGACCTTCCAGCACCATCCAACATCTCTTCTTGATGAAATTTTGGCTCCCTCTTAGGGGCTTGCCTAACCATTCAAATTATCACAGGCCTGTTCTTATCAATGCACTATACGGCAGACACAGCAACTGCATTCTCCTCCGTAACACATATTTGCCGAGACGTAAACCAAGGCTGAATTATTCGCTACCTACACGCCAACGGAGCATCCATATTTTTTCTATGCCTCTTCCTTCACGTAGGGCGAGGTATATATTATGGATCTTTTACACTACTTGAAACCTGAAACATCGGTATCATCTTACTATTTACAGTAATAGCAACTGCTTTCATAGGGTATGTCCTCCCATGAGGACAAATATCATTCTGAGGTGCAACAGTAATTACTAACCTATTATCGGCAATCCCCTATATTGGTACTGACTTAGTAGAATGAATCTGAGGTGGTTTCTCCGTCGATAAAGCTACACTTACCCGATTCTTCGCATTCCACTTCATTCTACCATTCATCATTTCAGCCTTAGTTATAATTCACCTTCTATTTCTACACGAAACAGGGTCCAACAACCCACTAGGCACCTCATCGGAATCGGACAAAATCCCATTTCATCCTTACTATACAATTAAAGACTTACTAGGACTTATACTTCTCCTACTAACTCTCACAATCCTAGTACTTTTTTCCCCTGATTTACTAGGAGACCCCGACAACTATATACCAGCCAACCCACTTAGTACTCCTCCCCACATTAAACCAGAATGGTATTTCCTTTTCGCTTACGCTATTTTACGATCTATCCCCAATAAATTAGGAGGGGTATTAGCTCTAATCTTATCAATCTTAATCCTCGCAATTATTCCCATACTACAAACCGCCAAACAACGAAGCATAATATTCCGACCACTTAGCCAAATTATATTTTGAATTCTAACAGCAGACTTACTTACCCTTACATGAATCGGCGGACAACCAGTCGAACACCCATTCGTAATTATCGGACAGGTAGCCTCCATTCTATACTTTTCCCTAATTCTTATTATTATACCAACCGTAAGCCTTATCGAAAATAAGATACTTAAATGAAGAGCCCTTGTAGTATATATAATACTCTGGTCTTGTAAACCAAAAATGGAGACCAACTCTCCCTAGGGTAACCTCAGGGAAGAAACTTCAAGCTTCGCCTTCAGCACCCAAAGCTGAAATTCTAATTAAACTATTCCCTGAATATAGATATATACTTGCTATATTTAAAAATACTCCACGGCATGTACTTCGTGCATTACGTGCTCTTCCCCATAAATAATTCACCCATACATAATAGAGTATAACAGTACATAATACATACATATGTATATCGTGCATACATCTCTTGTCCACATGGATATTAAGCAAGCACATAAGAACTCATAACGTACATAAAACATAAACTGACAACTCACATTAACATCTTTGTCCATACGAATATCCTAGACCACATGCACACCTACTAACGTACATAAAACATACAGACATTGATCGTACATGGTACATTCATTCCACCGATCGTACATTAGCGCATTAAATCCTGAAAAGTCCCAGCCACCATGACTATCCCCTTCCATCGTCTGTAGCTTAATCTACCATCCTCCGTGAAACCAGCAACCCGCCCACCCATGCCCCTCTTCTCGCTCCGGGCCCATGAAACGTGGGGGTGACTAACCTGAAACTATAACTGGCATCTGGTTCTTACTTCAGGGCCATACCAACGCACTCGCCCATACGTTCCTCTTAAATAAGACATCTCGATGGATTAGTTACCAACCAGCCCGTGACATTGGCATAACTGATCTGTCAGGCCTCTGGTATTTTTTAATTTTCGGGGATGCTTGGACTCAACAGGGCCTACGCCGGCCTGCGCCCGGTCCATTGATTGTAGCTGGACTTAACGTGTACCTCCTCCACCCGCATAATTATCACCTAGACTAGAACTCCATGTTCGTAAGACATAACTCATTATCTGTACATAAATAATAATCCATGTAGACTAATTAATTCATGCTCGAAGGACATGACCAATTTTGGAACGCTTATATGTATGTGCACACGCATTATGCGCAGACACGTGCCTATGTACGTGCACATGTACGTGCACATGTACGTGCACATGTACGTGCACATGTACGTGCACATGTACGTGCACATGTACGTGCACATGTACGTGCACATGTACGTGCACATGTACGTGCACATGTACGTGCACATGTACGTGCACATGTACGTGCACATGTATCATACCCAGGTATTCTTGCGCAAACCCCCCTTACCCCCCATTTTAAATTTTCACAGCTTTAGTACTATTTATTCTTGCCAAACCCCAAAAACAAGAACCTACCACGCTATTACTCATTTAAAATTAAAAATGTAAACTTGATCACTAAAATAATATGATCAATCAACAAAAATTACTCCATACAAGACATCAACCACCGGGCCTAATACTAATATAATACCCTAAAACCTCACCTACCCGTGAGGCCAAGGCCT